GATTCTGAGGAAAAAGAGGCAAAAGAAAAGGAAAAAACAAAGGAGGAGAAAAAGGAAGAGAATGAACGGATAGCAATAGCAGAAAATTGGGATACTATTATATTTGCTCAAGCAATAAGAGGTTCTATGTTAGTAACACAATCGATTCTTAGAAAATACATCGTATTGCCTTCATTGATAATAGCTAAAAATCTCGGCCGTATGTTATTATTTCAATTCCCCGAGTGGTACGAGGATTGGAAGGAGTGGAATAGAGAAATGCATGTTAAATGCACCTATAATGGTGTTCAATTATCAGAAACAGAATTTCCGAAAGACTGGCTAACAGACGGTATTCAAATAAAGATCCTATTTCCTTTCTGTCTGAAACCTTGGCACAGATCTAAGCTACGATTCGACCATAGAGATCGAATGAAAAAGAAAGGAAAAAAAGAAAATTTTGGTTTTTTAACAGTCTGGGGGATGGAAACTGAACTACCTTTTGGTTCTCCCCGAAAACGACCTTCCTTTTTTGACCCCATTTGGAAAGAACTCGAAAAAAAAATTAGAAAAGTGAAAAAGAAATGTTTTCTAGTTCTAAGAGCTTTAGGAGAAAGAAAAAAATGGTTTCTAAGGGTCTTAAAAGAAAAAACAAGATGGATTCTCAAAACAGTTCTATTTATAAAAAGAATAATAAAAGAGTTTGCAAAAGTAAATCCAATTTTCTTATTTGGATTGAGGAAAGTATATGAACCGAATGAAAATAGAAAAGATTCTATAATTAGTAATAAGATTAACCATGAATCGATCATTCGAATTAGATCTGTGGATTGGACAAATTATTCACTGACAGAAAAAAAAATGAAGGATCTGGCTGATAGGACAACCACAATCCGAAATAAAATAGAAAGGATTACAAAAGACAAGAGAAAAATATTTCTAACTCCAAATAGAAAGATTAGTCCTAACGAGACAGGTTGTGATGATAAAAGATCGGAATCACAGAAACATATTTGGCAGATATCAAAAAGAGGAGGCGCCCGATTAATACGTAAATGGCACTATTTTATGAAATCTTTCATTGAAAGAATCTATATGGATATCTTTCTATGTAACATTAATATTCCCAGAATAAATGCACAACTTTTCCTTGAATTTGAATCAACAAAAAAAATGATCGACAAAGGCATTTACAATGATGAAAGAAATAAAGAAGGAATTGATGAAACAAATCAAAATGCAATTCACTTTATTTCGACTATAAAAAAGTCTCTTTCTAATATTAGTAATAAGAAATCACCGATTTATTGTGACTTATCTTCCTTGTCCCAAGCATATGTATTTTACAATTTATCACAAATCAAAATTCTTAATAAGTATTACTTGAGATCTGTACTTCAATATCGCGGAGCATATCTTTTTCTTAAGGATAGAATAAAGAACCATTTGGGGACACGAGGAATATTGGACGCCAAATCAAGGTCTAAGAAACTTCCGAATTCTGGAATGAATGAATGGAAAAATTGGTTAAGGGGTCATTATCAATACAATTTATCTCAGACTAGATGGTCTAAATTAGTACCGCAAAAATGGCGAAATAGAGTCAATCAACGTCGTATGATTCAAAATAAAGACTCAAAAAAAGATTCATATGAAAAAGAAAAAGACCAATTAATTCATTACGAGAAACAAAATAGTTATGTAGTGAACTCATTACCGAGTCAAAAAGAAAAATTTAAAAAACACTACAGATATGATCTTTTATCACATAAATATATTCATTATGAAGACAGGAAGGACTCATATATTTATGGATCGCCATTCCAAGTAAATGGAGACCGAGAGATTCCATATAATTACAACATGCCTAAACCCGAATCATTTTATGTACCCGGGGGTATAGCTATTAATGATTATCTAGGGGAAGGGTCTATTATTGATACGGGGAAAAATCCGGATAGAAAATATTTGGAGTGGAGAATTCTCAATTTTTTTCTTAGAAAGAATATCGATATTGAGATTTGGACCGATATAGATACTGGAACCAACATTAATAAAAATACTAAGACTGGGACTAATGATTATCAAATAATTGATAAGAAAGATCTTTTTTATCTCACGATTCATCAAGAAATCAACCCATCCAATCAAAAAAAAAGGTTTTTTTTTGATTGGATGGGAATGAATGAAGAAATGCTACATCGTCCCATATCGAATCTAGAACCCTGGTTCTTCTCAGAATTTGTGCTACTTTATGATGCATATAAGATTAAACCGTGGATCATACCAATCAAATTACTTATTTTCAATTTGAATGGAAATGAAAACATTAGTGAAAATAAAAACATCAACAGAAATCAAAAAAAGGATCTTCGTCTATCATCTAATCAAAAAGAATATCTTGAATTAGAGAATCGAAATCAAGAAGAAAAAGAACAGCTGGGTCAAGGGAATCTTGGATCAGATCCACGAAACCGACAAAAAGATCTTGAAAAAGATTCCGCGGAATCAGACATTAAAAAACGTAGAAAGAAAAGACAATCCAAGAGCAATAAGGAAGCGGAACTAGATTTCTTCCTGAAAAGGTATTTGCTTTTTCAATTGAGATGGGATGATCCTTTGAATCAAAGAATGATCAATAATATCAAGGTATATTGTCTCCTGCTTAGGCTGATAAATCCAAGGGAAATTGCTATATCCTCTATTCAAAGAGGAGAAATGCGCCTGGATGTAATGCTGATTCAGAAGGATCTAACTCTTACAGAATTGATAAAAAGGGGAATATTGATTATCGAACCGGTTCGTCTGTCTATAAAATGGGATGGACAATGGATTATGTATCAAACCATAAGTATTTCATTGGTCCATAAGAATAAGTACCAAACTAATCGAATATGCCGAGAAAAAAAATATGTTGATGAAGATTATTTCGATAGATCCATTGCACAACATGGAAAGGTACTTGTGAATGGAGATGAAAATAATTATGCTTTGCTTGTTCCTGAAAATATTCCATCTCCTAGACGTCGTAGAGAATTGAGAATTCTAATTTGTTTGAATTCCGAGAATGAGAATGTTGTGAATAGAAATTCAGTATTTTTCAATGGCAACAACGTAAGGAACTGTGTGCAATTTTTGGATGAGGACAAGCATTTTGATACAGATATAAATAAATTTATCCAATTCAAATTGTTTCTTTGGCCCAATTATCGATTAGAAGATTTAGCTTGTATGAATCGCTACTGGTTTGATACCAATAATGGCAGTCGTTTCAGTATGTCAAGGATACATATGTATCCACGAGTCAGAATTAGTTGATGGTGGATTTCCTATATATCTATATCACGTGTCATATCCGGTATATAAAGGTATACAAATGTACACACACGTTGTGTTACATTAGATTCTGATACATGTTCAATGATGTATCATATCAATTGGATCTAGGAATGAATCGGCAGAATTTTCTTAAGTCCCAATCATTCCCTTTTGTGGGTGTAGAAATGTACCATCTCCTTCTATCGAATCCAATTTTCAATTGGATTCGATAGAAAGTAGTCTATGAATAAATCCATATTATTTTATTGTGTGTACCAGATCTAAATGACTGGCATTATTGTTATTCCTGATCGGTAAAATCCATATCTGTGGAAAAGAAAGAAAAAAAGAGAGAGAGAGAGAAGAATTCTTTTTATGGTAAAAAATTCATTCATCTCAGTTATTCCGCAAGAAGAAAAAGAAAAAAACAAAGGGTCTGTTGAATTTCAAGTATTCAGTTTCACCAATAAGATACGGAGACTTACTTCACATTTGGAATTGCACAGAAAAGACTATTTATCTCAGAGAGGTCTGCGGAAAATTCTGGGAAAACGTCAACGTATACTGGCTTATTTGTCAAAGAAAAATAGAGTACGTTATAAAGAATTAATTGGTCAGTTGGATATTCGGGAACCAAAAACTCGTTAATTTGAAAATTCGTTTGAATTATTTGCTTTATTAGATCTTGAATTTTGATGAACCTCGTTTCGTTTTCAGCAATTCATGAAATAATGAATCGGGGAAGAAAACATATGACTGTACCGGATATAAGAAAAGACTTCATGATAGTCAATATGGGTCCTCACCACCCATCAATGCATGGTGTTCTTCGACTCATCGTTACTCTAGATGGTGAAGATGTTATTGATTGTGAACCCGTATTGGGTTATTTACACAGAGGGATGGAAAAAATTGCGGAAAACCGAACAATTATACAGTATCTACCTTACGTAACACGTTGGGATTATTTAGCTACTATGTTCACAGAGGCAATAACGGTAAATGCACCAGAACAATTGGGAAATATTCAAGTACCTAAAAGAGCCAGCTATATCAGAGTCATTATGCTGGAGTTGAGTCGTATAGCTTCTCATTTGTTATGGCTTGGGCCTTTTATGGCGGATATCGGTGCACAGACTCCTTTCTTCTATATTTTCAGAGAGAGGGAATTGCTATATGATCTATTCGAAGCTGCCACAGGTATGCGAATGATGCATAATTATTTCCGTATCGGGGGAGTAGCTGCTGATCTACCTCATGGCTGGATAGATAAATGTTTGGATTTCTGCGATTATTCTTTAACAGGAGTTGTTGAATATCAAAAGCTTATTACGCGGAATCCCATTTTTTTGGAACGAGTTGAAGGAGTGGGCATTATTGGTGGAGAGGAAGCAATAAATTGGGGTTTATCAGGACCAATGCTACGAGCTTCCGGAATGCAATGGGATCTTCGTAAAGTTGATCATTATGAGTGTTACGATGAATTCGATTGGGAAGTCCAATGGCAAAAAGAAGGAGACTCATTAGCTCGTTATTTAGTACGAATCAGTGAAATGGCGGAATCCATAAAAATTATTCAACAGGCTCTGGAAGGAATTCCGGGGGGGCCCTATGAGAATTTAGAAGTCCGTCGCTTTGATAAAGCAAGGGATTCCGAATGGAATGATTTTGAATATCGATTCATTAGTAAAAAGCCTTCTCCC